TTTTTCTAACTAGTAAAACAGGCCAAATGAATCGAAGGTAGGAGCGGAAGTAGCTCAGCTGCAAGGGGAGGAGGCTGGAGTTTGTTTCTCGACGCGAGAGATGAGATCTAGTTTATACTTCTGCGCGCAGCGGAGCAGCTAGCTAATCAAGATGCCAAAAGAGAAGGGCACAACCGGAATTCGAAAGGGGTCCACTTGTCCATTTATTTATGTAGTTTGGGACATGCATTCCACAACCTTAGAGTCAAGTTCAATCATCAGATCTACTATAGATTTGACTTGGCTCTTTGTTGGAATAATGAAAGCAGTTGACAACTAGACCAGCAATATGTTTATGAGCGATTTCCAGACTTTAGGTACCGAGGAGAGAGATGAAAGCCTTGCTCCTTATATAAACTAGTATAAATAAATTACTACCTCATGGAAGAAGAAGACCTAAGCTAAACAAGAAAGTTTGAGTCAACATCAAAGGATGTTCGCAAGGGAGTCCTTCAATCCGATGCCGGAGAAGTCTTGTATAGAGATTAATACCATGTTTTGAGCATGAGGTGCTTAGTTCCAGTCTTTGACTCCGACTTTCCTAGTCTCGATCCAATGGATTGCAAGGTAGAGAGCATTCGAGGTACCGTAACTCCAGCTGCCATGACCGTGGCTTTTGAAAAGGAGGCAAAGCCGAAGCCAAGAAATACCTGTGCAGGGAAGAAGAGAGCGAAGCAACCGTCGAAAGGAAAGCGGAGCGTTCTATTCTATTTAATATATTTTATAGAGATAGGTTTTTGTTTTCTATCCTAGCCTTTGCCCAGATGCTACAACACACAGGTATAGGAAGTATGAGAATCAGAACTATGTTCCAAATTGAGCTTTGCTCTCCTGAGCTGCAGAGCAGCGAATTGGTATTGATGTCTTTTTCAAGTTGTTTTTATTTTGGGAGGTGGGAGGCAATACAGATTACAGTGCCGCAACAGGTATTGATGTCTTATCGGTTTCTTATCTTAGAAGCTCCCCTTAAGTTCAGTAGAACGACAGACTGTGTTTCGAGCTTCACCTTTGGTGAGAACCTCTATTGTTTGGTAGCGCATCTTTCTATATTATTTATACAACTTTCCTTGAGTAGAGGACTTCCAACAGCTACCGGAGAGCCTAGCCTTTGGTTCACACCGTCCTTTCATCATAGCGAAGAGATCAATCGAAGTTCCGCCTACTTATGTTATGGTTATTTCTTTTCTTTTGGTATAATAGCTGAATGCAAGACTTCATTCGGTCGATTCAGTCAAGTGTCACAGACCACTGCTTAGGGAAACTACGCTATTCCCGTTTATACAGACTTTGACATCATATCAAGAACCGCTGTTTATAGCTCTCCCTGAGGTGGAAGAGAACGACAAGCCAACGGCATCACAACTTCTATTGTTTAAGCCCCTCCTGGTGGGGACACCTCTACTAACGGCCTGTGGCTTCGGCATCATATCACGGACCGCTGTTTAGGGGCGGATAGAACCTTTTTCGTAGTTTTTGGGGGACATTAGTACATCAAGACCGCTTTTCGACCTACTTGACGTCAGTCTTTTTTGGTTTCTTATTAGTGCAAATCAAGAAAAGACTAAAAAAACTCCTTTCCCTTTGGTCAAGCTACTTTGTTCCTTAAAAAGAGAAGAGTCAATCCCGCTACTAATAAGCGTCGGATTCTTCTTATGCTGATTGACCTAGTCGTGCGTTTCCAACTGTTATGACTGAGAGCTAGGGAGAACAATCCCTCCATTTCTAAAGCAAGCAGGGGAGCTAGACTCGCTCGACTGAAAGGAACGAAGTAGCTTGACCGCAGGCGCAGGGAAAGGAGAGGGAGTCACTGAAGAGAAAGAATAAAGGTTCAAGAAGATGAGAAATATAAACGGAGGAAGGAACAAAAGTCAAGTATGTAATCTAGCAGTCATGAGAGCAGGTTAGAGACAAGCCGACCTAACCGACCTACTTTATATAGTAACCGACCTACGAATATAACTTTTGGTTAGGTTGAAAAGTCTAGTTGGAAAAACAGATCAATCGCATCCCAAAGGGTCAAGAGCTGAGTTGCACATTCTATTTGGGCCTCTTTTCTTAAGTAGAATGAAATGCTCGGCCTAATGTATGGTGATTATGTTACTGTTATTAGGTCTTTTTCAAGCTTCCCAGAGTTGTCCTTCAGCAAGCAATTATAGGGGTTGAAGGGGTACCCTTCTAGGCCGTCGCTTTAGTGGTCTAATTTCGGTCTTTTTACGTTATGGAGTTGACTCACTTCTTTATTATTAGAGTTGAGTCTGGTATCGATAGATTGGCAACCTCTAGGGTACAAGCCCCTCCAGGTACACATATATGGGCTCTAATCCCAATTGATAAAAGGGTAAACTATCCAGTCGAACTACGTAATCAGATAATCCATGGAAGACAGAGGTGGATCGAGTTTTGTACCCTTTATCGTTTTTGGGTATAGGCTGATAGTTAGGCGGTGACTCACGTATCCCTGCATCACAAGCACCAAGGCGAGAGCTAGGATCAATTAAAGATAAAGAAAGATTTCAATCTTCCCGTTAGCACCTCACATATGTTAGAAAACGTTGGTTGCCTTACTCTAACAAGTAAGCAAGTAAACTACCTTAGTGCCATGTTGTAGAAATTCAAATTAATGCATTCATCTATCATGGTGGTCGTAGGTCACAATCCTTTCCCACCATTGAAGTGGAAATCCTGTCTTTTTACTTTATATCCGGGCAGCTGCGGTAGCTGACTAATTAATCTATAATGGATTCGGGGTAGGACTTTCCTACTTAATCTCCCTTAATGATTTGCAAGCTCATCTCCTTTATTATTATTATGGCATTCTTTTGTGGAAAATAGACTTTAGGGTTTGCTCTTATGATCGTGCCACGGCCGAAGTAATTCCAGCTTTCGCGTTAACCAATCGATTTCGGATGAATCCTCGTATCGAAGGTCGGAATGGAAGAAGCAAGCTATTCATCTCGCCAGAAGCAAGCTGATGGGACACAACATAGCGACCAATTACCGTTGATGCAGATCCTGCTGTTTATTTTATGTTTAGTAAGGTTTAGTAAGGCAATATAGAATAGAGTACTTAACCACGCGGTTACGCATGAGCGAAGCGAGGGCTGCTCCCAACTCCTACGGTTTTTTGTTCATGTTCCCGTATCCTCGGGCGAAAGTCCCCCAGTGGGTAGAAATTATCGGGATCTTTCTTCTCCTGACTGGACCATCCGATCAGTGCACCTATTTGATTTGAAAAAGGTGTTTTATTTTCGATTTTAGGGCACCTAAGGCGGCGGTTTTGCACATGCCCACCTATATTAAAGTAAAAAGTACATGCCACCACCAACCGCACTTAGGTTCTTAATCTAAGGTGACGTTGACCAAATAAAGTTCTTCGTCGTCTGACACCGCCAACCGGGAAGTAGAGGGAATCGAAGGCAGTTCACTCACTCGCTTAGCGCTTGTACTAAGGCATCTTCCCTAAGGTAGCTTGTTTCTTCCCTACAAGTTGAGCTAGTTCCTGTTTATTCAATAGATTAATTAATATTATAAGAATTTATTTTCCTAAGCATGATGGCAATATCAAGGAGAATGATAAGTAGTAAGTGGAGTGAATAATGCGCGATAGCTGCTATTTAAGCAAGGTAGTTTATCGAAACGGAATTGCGTGGCTCTACAAATTAGAGTTTTTCTTTGAATGCGTTCCGCTCTCTTTGGAAGCCTTTATCATAAGGAAGTTTGCTCTGCGAACTATAGAAATTCTAGCCCCTTACGTGTGTAGGGGCAGTTTGCCGGGTGCACTACTGGGATAGTTTACTCACTCGACTGAAAGGAAAAAGCTTGCTTCGCTCCCACTGGTACTATTTCTGTGCCTTAGCTCGTAGTTGTGTTAGCTGTAGTGCTGTCATAGACTGGAACAGAACTGCCGCATCTCCTACATCTTTGTTCGGTACACGGGTCTAGCTGACCCTGAAATTGCTGGGGTTTCGGTATCTATATGGAGGGCCCTTGACTTTCTTTTTTTACAGAAAAACACGGGTTTTGATATCGTGAGATACACTAAATGACATAGGGCATCGGGATGCTCAAAAATGAGTTTCTCTAGCCAGAACTTTTGAGGGTTCCCCGCTAGCCTCTCTTTTTCACAGTTGGTGAAGTACCTACCGATTTGTGGAGCTACGAGACTTCTTTGCCTATGGGATTTCCAATTAAATACTAATACTAATACTAGGCTTGGTGAGCAATATCATCTCAAGCTTTCACTTGCTACCTATGCCCGGCCCTTGGACATTGGATGGGAGCCCCCTGAATACCTGATGCTCGTGGGTTCGACTCTCACTTGGATGCTTTCTTTGCGCTTGGCTGATGAAACCCCAAATACTTCTTTGCCGAAAACCTTAGTTTGGGTCCCTCAAGGTCATGTAATACCTAATAAATTGAAAAAGGGGCTATTTATGATGCCCGTCTGCTTCCGCCTTTCCATCTCTTTTTCCCGGTATATGCTTCCACTTCGAGGTCCATCTAACTAGAGTTACTGCTTCGATCACAACTGATACTACAGGCTGAACATCCCTTGATCAACTGAACACTGGAGCTTTGCTCAGAAGAGGAAAAAAAAAGACTGAAACCTTTAACGGTACCATCTTCATAGCTTTGGGCTGGCTTTCGAACAGCCTTTTATGGCAACTTCGTAGCGCATGATCCTATTATGAATGAAGATGAGGCCTTCGATAGATCTGACAAAGCTTTCGTGGAGCATTTATTGACGTTGCTTAAATTAAAGTCTTGCTTCTCCATACAAAGCCCTCCACTGATTCGTTCGAATACATCATATAATAGGTAGATTGGTTGAAAACACCTCCAAGCAAGAGGGACTGGGCCAGAACCAATTACCGCCGATCAAATGAGTGAACTTTCTCTTCTTGGGTCTATTCATTTGGCATTGTCCTAGGAGCAGAAAGCCTTTCCTTTTCCGTCTCACTACTTGAAGGAATAAGATTCAGTAAATGGATTAGATAACTTTACAATAGATATGGCACCTCCGTCTGTTTCTTCATTCACCTTTAACCGATTTTGCTTGGGTATATCATATCGATTGCCCCTTGCTGCACCACCTATCTTTCAGAAGTGAGACGCACAAAGATCTATACTTATTTAAGAATCGCAGCACGACGAGTGAGCACATCCAAGTCCGGAATTGAACCTGCTGATATCGCATCGGCGGAGTGCCCACAGCCGGACGAGAACCAGAACAACCTTTTTCAGAACCATCACTTGCCCGGATTGAGATGATCTTACGAGGCTGCTACATTGGGAGTGGAATCAGCCAGTTGTTTACTAATGCTATTGGTCTAAAGTTCTTTTGCACACTCAGCTTGAGATAATAAGAATAATTTAGGTAGATAGATCTATCCCACTAGATCGAGAAGATTGGACGAGCGCTACTTCAACGTAAGGCCTATACCATAAGGATCGGGAATCAATGTTATTGTTATATATATATTAGGCTGGTCATGCACCCGTGTGTCTCACAACAGCAGAACAGAATGAAACCGAAGACTTTTATCTAGGGTAGTTCAATGGCAGAGCACCAGGACGAAGGTCCCTAAGTGATGGGCTTGAATCCATTTCCGAATGGCACAGATCAAACACAAAAAATTACTTATATTGAATAGAGAAAGCACAAAGATCAAGCCAAAACAGCTGCTACCGAATACGAGGGGGTCTAAGCAATTCAATAAAGTAGAAGCGCCCAATAAAAACAGAGGCGAAATGAAGAATGAGTTTACTTATCTTAATCTTACTTTTTGGAGCCCTATCTTCATCAGAAACTGAACTGAGATAGCAGTCCACTAAAAAAAAAGGAGGAATGTTAGTAGCTCTGTAAGGAGGAACAAGTGAGTAACGGGACCATCTAAATCTAGACCAACGCCAGTGTAATTGGCTATTCCGCTATTCCCACTTCTGAATCGGCCTTAGGAGGAAGGTGCAAGCAACTCAGCGACTTGGTAAGCTACAAAAGGTAACCGTAGGCAATTCCATCATCATATTAAACTCGCTATGCTGCCCATGGGAAAGGGAACTAGGCTAGCAGAGAGATCAATCCCCTTGCTCTGAGCCCTACGGGATATTGGATTTCACTGAGAGGCCAAGAATAGAGCATGAGATTTTCATTCGGGAGATTAGAATGGAGGTAATCTTAAGATCTTAGAGCCTTGGAGTGGCCTTCTGCACGAGAACTACCTTTTCAGTAACGAAGTAGCTCGACCATAGGGCATCCATAACCTACGAAATTAGCCTTTAACAGATCCATGGTTAATGAAACAGCACCAATAGTTATCGGCTTGTCAATTCGTTCTTGGTGTCAGACGAAAGGCACAGAGACTCAGCGAGTGAACTAGGTTTTGGGCACCCATGATATAATCTCTGAGAAAAGAAACCCCCCTTGTCATAACAAGTAAGTAAACTACCATACCCCTCTCCTTTCCTTTCGGTCGAGCAAGCAACACTCCCTCTGGTCGACCGAGTAAACTTCTCAACAAGCCTTTATTCAACCAGGCTTTCCGGTGGTTTTTGCTTTAATGTATCATTGATTTACTACTTCTGGCGAACTAGACCACTTAATTCCACTTATTGACCAACCGGGATTTCCTCTTTCTGCGTGAATGACGGGAGTCACTCAGTCCTCCTCCCTTTCCCAAACATGGACAACTTCGGCTATCCGACCCCTGTTCTCAACTAAGATCACAAAGATCACAGAGGAGGAGAGTAAAGCTCACTTCATTCTTCATTTTTTCACTCATTTAACAAGAATATAAAATCCGTCATAATAGAATAAAAGGAACGCTTTAGTCGTAAGACACCATGAGCAGCAGGATTAACAAATAGGACGGGGCTCGACTTATAAAGAAGAGGAAAAGGAAACGAAGTAGTCGGACTAATAATATGGGCTAGATAGTTCAATCCTAAGAATGATTGAAAAGTCGGAGCTTCGTTAGCGACTAGAAAGGCTTAGGCATCCCGAACAACAAGCATAAACGCCTACTCAGTAATTCCATAGAACAACAGAACAAACAAACGAACAAACCAACTTAAATAAGACCCTCGTAGAAAGAACAGGAAAAGGAGACAGACATTTTTATCAAACAAATACAGGAGGAGCAATACTTCTTTACCACGTCACACGATAGTAGTTGCATTATGATCAAGCCCGGGATCCTCTTCAAAGTAGGAAAGTGGAATATCGGCCAAGAAGAGAAGGTAGTTTACTTGCTTAGATTATAAGGAAAGCGAGGCTAACGACCAAAGGGAGAGCTAAGGTTACTTCTCAACCTTTCAAGTGAACTCTGATTCAATTAAGAGGGAAGCATTCGCTTTGAGAGGCTTGTATCGACCAGAGGTAAGTTGACTTCTCGGCCAGAACCAGAGCAGAGGAAGCGAAGTCGAAAGAGAAACAAGAAAGGAAAGGAATTATTATCGCTTAGCGCTTGTGCAAAGGAATCGCGGTGAAACAAGAAAGGAGAATGCCGCAAGAAAGAGCCCAATCCATAGAGGACTTCCCCAATCAATCCATTCATGTGAAGGTCAGGGTAAAGGACAGTTGTACTTATGGACAAGTTTTATGAGGTCGTGATCCTCCATCCATATAGCCTTCATGCATCTCTTCTCGAGTTCGCTCGGCATTCCCTGTGGAGATAGGCCAAATCTAGGCCACCACTCCTTATCGAACCATGCTGGTCTATAATCGAAATTTCAGTCTTTTCCCAGCTCCCAGCATTAAGAACCTGCTGTGTGTTCGGGCTGGATATCAAAAACGTTGAACAGTGCAAGCTTTATACTCAAAGTAGCTACACGTGACGCTTTCTCTATCCTTATAGAATCTAATTTTTTTGGAGTAATCATATCCCCAAGTCGATTACTAAATTAAGGATACAGACAGAATGTGTCAAATCCCTATGAGAGTAATGCGTTTTCACATAGGCTGTGTCTGTGACAGTGAGAATCTTATGAGCTTGCCAGTTGGTCAGTCTGTCGAACTCCCCCTGGTAACTATTCTTCCCAATTGTCCTTTCTGCTACGGTCCACGGGTCCTGATAAGGGTCCGTAGATGATGGGATATATTCCAGGACATTGTCTGCCTTCAGATCCTTACTTCCTTTAAGAAGGAAGTAAGTAAGTCCTTAACAAGTAAGCAAGTAAACTCCCTTATATTATAATATAAGCAAGTAAACTACCTTATATATATATAAGCAAGTAAACTACCTTCGTAGCGGGAGTTCCAAAACTATGATAACGAATTGAATGACAAATGGGACTTTGCTTCGGGGCTGGACGACTCTACCACTTTCACTATTGGCGAGAGGCGAGACTACACCGCTTAGATAGAAAGAAAAGGATTTCTCCTCTTCGGATGGAGTAAGAGGCTCCTACTACAATATTACATATTGCCTACTTTACGGGTTACGGGTGAGCTACGAGCAGGCTTGATACCACTCCTTCGGACCCTTCGGACTCCAGCGCTTAGAAGAATCCTTATGAAACTCTTATTACATAGATCCTTCCCTTGAGCAACAAGCAAATTCCCTGACTAAAGAAAGAACTGAGACTTCAAAATATTATATTATACCAACGCTTACCTTTTTCTTTGTAAGTAAACTTCCATCTTCTAAAGGGAGAGTAAACTCACCTTAGCAGTTTGATTATCCATTGAATTCCCCTGAGATTGAAGTTGCTACTGTACCTGTCTTTGAAGAATGCTTCGAACCCGGCCTAAACGCTTCCTGAGACTCAACCCTACTTCGTCTTCGCCCTCCTGCCTTTCCAGTAGTGGATTCAGCTCATATTCGAAATTATTACTTCACGAGAGAGATACTCACTATTGAAGGGTATACCCACGGGAGAGATACCGAAACTAGAAGCTTTGTTGCACCGCGCTCATTGACTTTCTATCAGAGGGGTTGACGTTCAGTGCCGTAGGTCAGAAAAGGAATGAGAGATGAGAAGGTGGGTTGCGTATATAAGCACCATTTGACGGTCTTTCTTTGGTCGAGTAGTCAACTACCCAAGGATTGCGAATATGCTTGACTGAGATTCCAAGCGGGCCTAAAAGACTGCTTCTTGAGCACATGAATATGAAATTGCTCCCGAGCCTGCGAGAAAGTAGAAAGCCCATCCTCTTTCAATGCCATCTGACCCATCAACCCCCACTTCCGGATATTCTAATTCTGTATTTCCGCCTGGCCTATCCCATTCTCTTCTGAAATAGATCTTTAGTCCCTTGCAAGCTTTGAATCAATCTAACTATCCTCGGGCAACCTTTGAGTAGACCACAGGCGTGTCGGATAGAAGCCAGCTAGAACACAATCTTTCTCCTGTCGGATAGAAGCTTTTCAAAGGATTCAGGCACGACTCCAATGCTTATGGAACGAACTACGACTTTCATTGAGTTACGGAACTACGACTTGCATTGATCCTTTCTTATGAAATAGAAGATCAGGGCTTATTCTCTCCTTGCTGTAGAAATGGAGTCTCGTACTCGCCCGTACTTGAGACTCTTTCTCCCAACCATTCTGCCCGTAACTCAGTCGAATTTACCTTCACTTCCTCTCTATCGACTGAAAGAGAAGACTGATCAAAGTGAGTTTCAAACCAGTCACATGCACCACACAATCCATCACATCGGATCTGACATCAATCAATTTGGCCCTCATTTCCTTAACAAGTAAGCAAGTAAACTCCCATATATATATATATAAGGAAGATGCCAACCGTTCTCAAGGCTGATGAAGAAGGGAGTGCCCTTTGAATGGGACGAGGCTTGTCAGAATGCTTTCGACGGAATAAAGGCTTATCCGCTGAATCCGCCTGTCTTGATAGAAAGAACCAAGGGAGACCCCTCATCCTGTATATCACAGCTTTGGAAGGCTCTCTATTAGCCCAGAACAATGAGAATGGTAATGCAAATTCCCTAAGCCGGACCTTGGTAGTGGCAGAACACAACTACTCGCCAACAGAGAAGACCTGTTTGGCCCTCATCTTTGCCGTCCAAAAGCGAACTTCTAGCTCATCCGGTTCAGCTGATATCCAGGGCCGATCCACTCAAATATATCATGACACGTCTGACCTTGTCAGGAAGGTTAGCGAAATGAGCGCTTCATCTATCTGGTCTTTCATCCTTGATTAGTCTTTCGGTGATCTTATATCTACAACAATTCCGTCGCCGTCTACCAAAACGAGTAGGAGCTACATCCTTCTTCTTACTGACAGCTACGTGCTGGCTTTTTCATTCTTCCCTACCATCCCGGCAAGCGCTGGAACTTCTTCCATCCTCGTGTACTCTTCTTGCTCGCTCTCCAGGTTTGGCCCGGCTGAACCTCCTTCTCTAGGCCTCCGTTGACCTGCTTCTTCCTTATATATAAGGGAGTTTACTTGCTTACCTGGGAATTACTTCATAACTACTCTATAACCTTTAAGCTTCGGCTTCGATGACTTATTCTAAAACCTTCCTTACTTTAGCTCTAGAACGAGGGATTGAGTCCTACAATGCTGTCTTCCTTGCTGGCTTCCTCTCCCAGCTTCTTTCTTTGATCCAATCCCCCTCCATGGGTAGAAATGAAGGGGGGAATGGCATACGTTGGTTGTTGAACAACAAGAAATTCCCCTATTCAGGTCGGAATGATTTACACAGACGACTTATTTATTTGATTTTCACTTATTATATAATAGAATATATAATAGAATATATAAGAGAAACGATCGTCCCAGAATATGGATATTGAAGGAGGAGGGAGATCCTGGTTAGGAATATGGGTGCGGGAGGCTGAGGGACGACCACGATGAGTACGCAGGTCCAGGCTATATAGGATCAAACGGCTCTTCTTCTCTACAAAGATCTTCAATTGCACGGTGTACTTCCTCCGTGCCCAACCATGTATCTGCCAAAAAATGTTGAGGTACAGAAGTAGGTGGGTTCCCCATGCCTCAAAAGAAAAGATTCACATACTGCGGATCCAGGCAAACCGATGGCTGTGTGAGCGCCTCTTGCGGAAGTAGTGCCCACCAGCCGCCAAACCCAATAACCCAGCATAGGAAAAAGATACCAATTGGATCATATTTGAGCAAAAAATGAATCGCTTCAGCCAACGTGAATTTATTGATTCTGGATGTCCTCGCGGTGGCATCCGCTAGCCCTCTTTGTCTTTCTGGTGACCCGCGTGTGAATCTCGGTTTTAGACTTTTCTTTTGATTTCCTTTCGCAGCATACAAGAACTCTGCCCAATTGTTCCCATTCCAACTCTTCCAGCAGCCCTTTGCTAAAGTAATCCAATCGTATTTCTACTAGTACTCTGTCCATAATTCGAATTCAACTCTTCTCTCCTTTTCTCTTCCATCTCAAGCCTGAACCTCTTGAACATTGGGATGCTGGTATTCTTCAAGTTTGCGCACGATGACATCTTTGGGAACATGATTCCTTAGACTTTTGTGACTCCCGTTCAATCCTAGCACTAAACTAAGCTAAGAAGAACTTACCAAAAGCCAAAGACAATTAGGACAGGTTTTGCCCGTCAACTCAGTTTGGGATGTAAAGAGGGTATACATCCTTATAGTTTTTTGTGAACCTTCTAGTTGGTTCACTACTTATGCTTATGTAATTTATGCAGATCACTAATGTGAAGAAATCGGTAAATAGTCCTATATGCAATTCCCTTATATATACAGTTCGCGGCTCTAGGATACAATCCCGGCAGCCGTTTCCTCTTAAGGCAGAACTTTAAGAGATAGGGGAGGCTCGTTCGCGCTCGCGGGTTAGTGGGTAACGCCCGCTCACCAACAACAAGGTACGAAGAACGCCCACCTACAGTGGGGTGGGGAGTCTTCGCCGTTGGACTGGTTATTATATCCCAGTGACCTTCATGCGCAGCCATTGTGAAAACCGAAGTAGGTTTGTCTTGATTTACGATTGATGAACGAGAAAAGAAGGAAACTCAGCTAGGTTGAGGGACGAAGCGACCGAAAGGGAGAGGAATTACTACTAGGCTGGAAAAGCTGCGGGCACTAGACTGGAGGCGAACGCTCATTATGTACGTTGATCCAGTTGACCGAGCGAGGGGGAAGTTGAGTTGCATAAGCAATCCCACTTGTTGGTATTAATGAATTGCGTGTGAATCTGTGCCTGGAAGTACCCGAAGGGGGTGGAATCCACTCGACTGTCAAGGCCGCCAGTGAGCTTTTCTCATGTATAAGGGAAAGAAAGAACAAGGAGAGTTTTTAGACTAAACAAGAGTTTGAGCTCGTGGATGTAAGACTATCAAAGGGGAATGGTACAGTTGAAAGCCTTCGGCGGCAAGCGGGATTGGAAAAGGTTAAACCAGACGGTCGTGGGACAAGGCAAATCTCCGTGCGGATCACCTAGGGTCAACTCGTACCGGCTTCTAACAAGTCGAACAAGCACTCTTTCCTTCAGTCACCTTCGGTTTAGTGGAAAGAAAACTCTCCTAGTTGAGTTGATGTACCGATATGAAATCTCCTGCCCCTCAACCTAAGGAGTCCGGCAGTACCCGTCTCATCAAAACCCAGCAGTACCTGTTTCATAAAAACCAAGGCCCTCAGAATAAGCGAAGTAAACCGTGAGTTAAGCGTCCCTCGCGTTTACCGTGAGAAGAGTTTCACGCGGCGGCTAAACGTACCTATTTTGGCCACTGAGAGTGTGAGACCGCGCTTGTTTGTTCGCTCCAGCAGGAGTTGTGTGTGCACACGGCTTCTTCTGCTGCCCCAGGTGAACCTAAAGCTTCTGAACCAGTGGTGGCCAACTGAGGAACCAGACGATCCCTCAGTAACGCATCTATGAATGCTTGGGAAGAAAGAAGGTTCAGTAACGACTTCAAATCCAAGTCGTCAAAGTCCTAATCTGGAAACATTCCCGAGAAGACCCACTCATAAGGTTCAAAATCCTTGTTAAAAACGTGTTTTAGGTAAAAGGAGTGCCACGCACGAGCGGAGCGAAAACAAAGCAGGGGGAATTCTTCGTTGGGGGAAATCCTTTGATTGCGTATTGAATATAGATCCATGTCTTTCTTGTTCCACTAGCTAGGACCCAATTCTCACATGTCCCTTTCGTTATTACAACCTTCTCTCACTATTGCAGAAGGTAGGTCAAATCAATGTAAATACGGAATTCGATCTTCAGGGCGAGACATGAAGAAAGAGATTGGGTCAGATCAATCCATTCCGGTGTTCATCCGTGGAGAAGGAGAAGAGAAATGGAAATCAAAGCAAGGATGGGGCTCAAGATTCAATCTCACTCAAATCGATAAGAAGAAGGACTTCTAGTAGTGGAATAGGAGTCAGTGCTCAACTAGTCCGGAGACTATAGCTCAGTCGAACTTCTAATCCAGCCACAAAACTAAAAAAAACGAAAAGAAATAGTACATTCAAGTGGGCAAGGTAAGCTCAGTCTCAGGCGAAGGAGGCCGTTAGTCTTTCTTTTGATCGATGGGAGTTAGCGATGAGAGTTAGCGATGAATCAAAGAAGTTGTCAGTGAAGAAGTTATCTAAAACAGGAATGCAAATCCAGTTCTGTAGGCCGAATCTAATAAGGTAGGCGAACCTGGCAAGTAGTTAACAGGCTCATTTTCCGTTCTATGCCCGTTCCTGATTCGAAGCCCGTTCCCGATTCTAACCCCGATCTTTCAGCGAGCTACAAGAGAGGGTCTATTTGGTCACTATGCCTGTGGGTGCCCTCCTGATTCAATCCCGGTAGATACACCTTTTTTGTTTTTGAAGTGGAGGAAAGACCGAAATCCTGTTCTTATTCCCAGAAATGGGTAACTCACGAACTAAAGCTCTATATTCAATATAAAAAGAAAAACTTTCTTTCTCATCTTTGTAGATCCCAGAGGAATAAATGGAGGATTCCAAAACTGGATTAGGAGACATAGATTCAAGCTTTGAGCGAGCGGTGCTTTCATTATGCGGTTCCTCTTTTAGTTAGCGATTGTTCATCAAAAGAGAATGCTTTCTTAGGTAGGCTCCAGGTGAGTTTGTACTGAGATGTAAAACAGTGGGTAATAGCGCAGTGCTTTCTATGCTTAATCGACGCCAGTAGTCTCACTTCCGAAATGGGATTTCGTCTGACTCGTAGGATCATCTGGATGAAATGAAAGGGGGGTTCCCGCTTGTGTATTGAAAGTAATATGTTCTCTCGTCCTCGGTTGCAGGCTGGGTTTTTCACTCTTCGTTAGTGCCTTAATCTATTCTGTTTCGTTAGCTAGACTTTCCCCTATCTGGCACCCAGGCATACGGGACTAGATCGCTCGGGAAAGCCTTTTCTCTAGCAATAGCTACCCATTTCCAGAAGGAATTGCCATTAGACTTTCGAGTGATCGTACCATAGTTTATAGAGAAATGTTTTTTATTCATGGAAGAACTGGGCTTATCTATGCGCCCTTTAGCTTAGCAGGAGTGCTTCTTTGTTGTGCCATAGCGTAACGAAAAGGAACCCTTTTTCCTTTCATCATCACTTTATGCTCGCTTTCTTAGGAAAGCTGAACCAATCATGTGACTGACTCGACATAATCTTTTGTTGAGCTATCATAGGGAAGACGGCGAGCTACAAAGAAAGAAGAAAGTCCGTCTTCACTTCAATTATTGTTGGAGAGCTTGGGTAGTACCCAATTCATCATAGAAAAGCATCTGTTGGATACGTCCCCTCTTCTATTCTATGTAGAGAGAATGAAATAAGTAATAACGAGCCCTCTTTCTCTTCTTTCTTTAGTGTCTTCGTCTCGCTTCGACAGCTCATGGGGCTCTGACTGTAGGTTCGATACATATGATCAAGTTTTAGCAGGAGGAATAGAGAAGACTCACTCTTTCCCGCTGGGATTCTGGAGACAAGACTAGCGATTTCATTTCCAGGAAAAATCATTTATAGTAACTATGTCAGTATTGAATCCTTCTATGAAAGGCTCTCCCACACCTATCCGGTGGGGAAGGGCAGCTCTCCATGCAATCGGCTTAACCGCGTTTAGTCGACCCATTTACCTTCTTTCTTTTAGTTGGCATTTCTCCTTAACAAGTAAACTCCCTTATTATATAGAATATAATAAGCGAATTTGTAGATGTACAGACAAAGACAGTTGCAGCTTCTGATCTATCTTATTCCGAAGAAAGCCTGAGGGCACTGTTCCTAGCTGCTCTTGCACATGATCTTTTGACTCCGCTTCTTTTCTGCTTTAGGGACAACCTATTTCATTGGTTTATCACCCTCGAGTACAGAGCTCTTTCCTTTCGGATCTTGCTTTCACCCCCTAACATTGAAGACTCTAATGAGTAGTCTACTTTGCTTGAAGTGCCCATTTTTAGCCTAGTATGTAGACGGGATCGCTTTCCAATTAACGAGGAACGAGGAGGTACTCTGTCATTAGCGGAGTACCTTTGTTTTGTCTAGCCCAGGTTTATAAGATGATTTCCTCTGGGATGACGGAAAGAGATCGAAGCTCTCTCTTCTGACGATGGTTGGAGTTGACGTCAGTCAAAGTCACTTTTAAGACTAAATAATCAATTGGAAGACCTTCGCTTGATGAAGCCTATCGGAAAAGACAAAACGAGGATGATCGTCTGATTGTACCTGATCCTTCCTTATCTGGCTTGGCTATTTGGAATCTGACTCTCTTGAAACGGGCCAGCTAACCACTCGCTCTCCCAGTCGAGCCAACCTTTCGCTTTCCTCACTTAAGTGTCAAATGGTGAGTGCATTTAATCAATCGATCCTTGGTTTACGTGTGTAAGATGACTCGCTCTCTGGTTTCGTTTTCTCTTTACCTAGCGCTTGCTTAGTTCTCGTCACCCCTGCACCTGTTCTCTGTTAATCAATGCCATCAGTGAGTGTCGGGATGAGACGACTAAAGCAGTGAAGGAAAGCTCATAGCTAACCACGGTGTCAGCAACAACCCGGGTTGAATCCCTTGTTCTAGGCATCGGTCAAAGAAATGCTTTTAATAAGCAGGTTCCGGAGAAACTTCTAATTAATCCAATAGCTCAAACTTTGATATAGAAGAACCGGATTGCATCCCGAGTTCTATTATAGGGGAGGGTACGACAAGGAATTTCCATGCGGGTTTGCAGCAATCAAAATTGGCTTTTTCAATAATTTATTTTAATAGGTTCAGATCCCTAAAGGAAGTGCGCAAGGAATCGATTTCATAGCCGACGACCAGGTTTTTAGCTGTCTCAGGCCGTGAAGGCTTCAAAACTAGGTGGCTCACCAGTAGGAGACTATATAAATATTTAGTATTTTTTTATCTACGTTATTTCGATTTCGATTTTACGTTATTTCTCTCTCAGCTCCAATGCGCGGAATCGCAAAATACTATTCTGGTAGGAAGATGGCACTCATCAGTTAGCTATTTTAACTAGGGATTCATTGAATTTCTTTTTGATAAGAGTTAGGCTCTGTCCCTTGATGTGAAATGGAGAGGGTGCGGAGCCTGATTGACCATATTAATTCTGTAACAGAGGAAGATGAATGTAAATGTGCCATTTTCTCGGGATTTTTGGTTGTCAACGGGAAAGATTGGCTGAATTCCCCTTCTCGCACCGGTAATTCACCCCTAGGCTTAGAGCTCGTACTCATACTCTCACATCGGATACGAAAGCACCGGAGGCTGCCTCTTCTGCGGCGCTTATTCCCACAGCAGACTCAATAGCAGCGGTTACGGATTCAATTGCTAAGAGGGCATTCGAGTCGAGTCTTATATACGATAGTGAAGTTCCTTACTCTAACAAGTAAGCGAGTAAACTACCATGCGAGAGGTAAGGTAAGTTCTTAGGAATAGATTTCATCACAGGAAAGATCAGATCAGGAATAGCCCTTTAGGTTGCAACTCTTTCTAAGACAACTAGTCTTGGCGAGAGGGATTAACCTGATTGACCTATTATTGCCCCTGGGGTTTATGGGATTTATTGATTCTAAACCCGCTTCGACGTCTTCCCACAGATCTGCCTTATCGAGCCTTTTGGGGGTGCCTTTAAGTTTAAGGCAATGAAATCGGTTTTTGTACGAGGAATAGGAGGCATATGCAAGAGCAGGTTGCACGAAAGGTAGTTTACTTGCTTACTTAAGGAAGAGAAGCACAAGCGAACAACCATCTAACCGTCAGTCTGAACTCCCTGGATCAGTCCATCAGTAAGAACAAGCTTCCGTCATTCAGCAGTGGAATAGTTCCATGGTATTGATCATCCAACCATTGATTGGAATTTCTATCGTGATAAACCGTGATTTGAGCCTATCTATAGCTATAACAGTGTGATTCTATAAGCTAAGCAGATGAGGCAAAGAACCTAACCGTCCTCTCTGATTGACTTCATCAGGAGATCCCTATGGTCTGGTTCACCTTCCCTCTTTCCTTGAAACCGTCGGATCGATATGGTTCATTCCTGGGCTATGCTCTTTCAACAATTGACAGAAGAGGGGGACGGACAAGGATGATCAGACTGTTTGGTTCGGTTCGTCAGAGGTATGGGCATAGAGAATCCGACTATGGAGAGGGAAGTGATTCTCATCTCAATCCATAGAGACAGAGCATCATCGTATGGGGAAAGAGTCTGAACGAATGAATTGCTTGTAGAGATGAATCACATTCCTCTCTGAAATACTAGAATATATGTGAGTCGTCTATCTTCACAGCTGGAAATGCGCTCCGAAGGGAATAGCTTTCTCCATTGAATCAGTCTAATGTGGAAATGGAAAGATGTGAAATTCATTCATCAATCTTGTGTTCTTCTGTGTAGCGTACGGTGTCTCGTGCCAAGTGAAAGGAAAGCTGAGCTTGCTCCAAACCATGAGATCCAAGAGAGTGCCCGGTCATCCACTCCTTCCTTTCTTGGTCTACTTCGGTTACAACTTGATCTACGGTGCGATCAGACCAAGTGCGAGATTGGATCGAGAAAGCAGGAAGGTCAGCCCTTGATTGTTAGATAGATACCGACAGAATATCATAGTTAACAGCTTCTTGATTGCATCCGTGAAAGTTCGAGATTGATGGTTCGAGTTAGCAGGTAGTTCCGGAATAGATAGACAAGAGTGCTTTGTCTCCTCCCCTTTATCTGAAAAGTAGGTGGCTGCTGATGAGCTTCGATATCGATAGCCAGTCACCCCGCCCAAGGTAGTTTACTTACTTATATATTATATATGGGAGTTTACTTGCTTAGATTATAAGGAAGAAGGCGTGGGGAAAGAAAGATGAAGAGGCAATTGCTTGAGGAAGGTTTCGATTCCGTGGGAAGATAAGAGACTTTGCTGCACTCATTCACTAAATCAAACAAACAGACGATTTGATGTAAGCAGACGATTCTATGCTGTCCGCTTCGACCCTTTCCAGCGGTATTGGCAATGTATTCAGTTCTTTTGTACCGATGTGAACCTCAACAGGAGACTCTCTTCTTTTTCCCCCTGACATCACAAGGCAAGGGTAGACTTCTTCTCCTCCTTCTACGATTCCGAACTCTGAAACCGAGTGAAAGAACCCGGTTTAAAAGGAGTCCTCTAGCCCCTTAAGATCTATAACTCAATAGAATTCTCCAGCCGTCAATCACCCGCTTTGGTAAAGGAATGTTACCTTTTGCCTAGCTTAACGAAAATAAATACATAAGTACTAGATATACGAGTAACACAAGTCTTCGGGGGAAGCGCCTCACCCTCGCTCTCGGGAAATCGACTAACAGATGCAGTCTTGGCTCAGTCAATCAATCACTACTATAAAATAAAATCCATGATACCATAAAGAAAAGTTACACAACAGAAGGTGCTGCGGGATAAGGAGAATAAGTGCTGGATACAAGTACCAGTGCCATAAAGAAATGTCACGAAAGCCGAGAGCCATCACGCCCGAACCAGCAACCCCTTCTTATGCTGCTTGCAACTCCGAGGTTTCTGATTGACTTTACTTTTTCCAGGAATAGCCAATCCCAGGGAACCAAGCCCTCCCGAACCGCATAAAAGGAAATGATTTGTGAACCAGTTCCAGATAAAGATAAAGAATCTTGAATAGAAGAAGTGCGATCGATCCCTCTGCATCGTAATCAACAAAATAGGCATACGAATCCGCGTAATCAAGGATCTGAATCCACTGCCAAATCCGTATCCCTATTCCCTTCCTCAGAAACGGGCCGAGGGGAATGTCTTCTAGTGAGGGGAGTCTTTTCAGCTTCAATCGACTGGAAGCACTTCCTTCCGCGCCTACCTCTCTTGGTTGCCTGCTTTTAGGGCCTGCTTTAGGGCCAACTCTAGTTCTCTTGCCCGCTTGTCGGGCTTAAAGCGGAACTGAGCTTCTCACTAACAGAATCGTAAGTCATCAAACGAGACTCGGAAAGAGTGGCGTTAAAGAGGACTGGGGAGCCTCTCGAAGTCTCCGATCTCACAGATGGTTAGGCTGCAATTCCTTCGCTTGTGAAGAAGCTTGGCTAGTTCTCCTTACTCGGACATTCTGTTCATCCGACCACCGCCCATGCTTCAAGATTGAAGTTTGAACCTGTAAAAAAAAGAACGTTGTAACCGAGATCGCATAGGTCCAACATAAACCTCCTCACAGGCAGCCAAAGATGGGCGAGGATCAACAACTTAGTTAGCTAACGAAGTTGATGTTGAAGTGAAAAGAACACTAATAAATAGGAACGGAGTCGGGGAATTCTAACTCTTAAGTTGCTCCTGCGACTTCCTTTTAATTTGGTAGGGCATGCCAACGAGATCTCATGAGAGCAGAGATCAGTAAGCTCATAATCTACGGCTCAATTAGCGCCAACTTCAGGGGCGGCCAAAGCGGATTTTGTTCGCTCTGCTCCTCTTGATTCTGTTGTTCTAGACAAACCCTCCACCCAACAAAAAGAAAATTCCATTTTTGCTGCGTCGGTTTCGTCTGTTTAAGCGTATGTTTAAGATTCAGCCTCTTCGGATGCGTCTTCTTATGCTCACCAAATCGAAACTTCATTTCTTCTATACTCGGATCAAGGATCAACATCGTTACTTAGGGCCCAGACGGGCGCCACCTCGCCTTCTCGCGACAGGAGAAGCGAAGCCAATTCTATTTACCAAATTCGAATCAGGCTGCACAGAAGGGGGGAAAGCCTCTCACGACATTATGAGAGAGGGAAAACCCAACCTTCCAACGAAGACAGATCGAGGGAGAATAAGTACTTCGACCTAAGATCACCAACCCCAGCCCCAAATCCTTCCTTCCAAACCTTACCGAGCTCCCTTAGTGGCAACTCAATCTCAAATTCAATTTCAATCTAAGCCCTCTTTATCTTTTTAGTGGTCGATCCCCTCCCGGGCCTTGAGATTACTTACTTTCTTGTAAGAGCAGGTTGAAGCTACTTATGTCGCGCTGGCGGAGCAGGGAGCCTACAGGGAAGATTGGGGCAATGAGGAGCTCGACGAGTATCTGCAGACCCTCTACCCCATCGACTACATCTATCGCTGAACCAACTTCCGAACCGACTGACTCATCTACCGAATCAACGGCATAATCATCAGAACCGACTGCAGCTTCATTGACTGAATGAACTGGTGCCTATACCTTTATAGGCACCATCCTGGTGCTGGCTGTAGCCGTGGGAGGTGCCAAAAAGCATGCAACGACACAATCAACAGGTGAGCCCTTGCTGATTGTCTTCCTGGCTATTCAACTGCGTAGCGAGTGAAGTCCTGCTGAACTTTGTTATATTCAATAGCTGGATTCTCCCAGTCCGTAGAGAGTACTCTTTCGTAAGTTGGCTTCTTCGGAGGCAGCTCTGCTACCAGACGAAGTTACCTATTTCAAGTAATAGTAATCAATTTACAGCTAAGCAACCTTCCAAGGAATGTATTCATGTTACTGCACCTCAAGCTTAAGTAAGTCTAACCTTGAAGGTTCCTAGGGTGAGCTGAAGTTCGCTACCCGCGGTGAGGTGGGAAAGCCACTATCATATTGGAGAGTTCCCTTTACTTTTGTCTTAGAGATATGTCTTCCTCCCGCTCACTTGCCTGTCTTAGTTCTTTCAAAGGACAGATGAACTAAGACTAATCAAAGTCAAGATGAACTAATACGTGCTCCTTGTGAGTAGAGGAGGGTTATAGCCCATTCCCTCCCCGAATCCCTTCTTTCAATGGATCTTTTCCTGCCTGCGAATCTCCTTCTTCCTTTAATGAAATAGATCGGTCTTCCCGCTTAATCAGTACAAGATTCCCGTCCTCGCTTCTTCCGTGGGTGGGTATAGCGTTTTCCTTCCTCTAGTTCGAGAGTTGCAGGAGCAAGAAAGGGGCTTCCATTAGCATTAGTAGTTGTAGTTGGCACTCATCCCGCTCTTGCTTCCTCGAGCATCGATGCAGCAAGGTAGTTTACTTGCTTATATATAAGGAACGAAGTAGCTTGTTAAAGGAGTTCATCGATTGAAGTATTTCAGTATGAGTGAAGTTCCTGTTCTGTTTCGTATCAAGTAGGGATCCTCTGTTTAGCTCATCGATCGCTTTAATCGGTCGAGCTGTCATCCGGAATATGTCCCTAGTTTGGTGAATCTCTCCCGTGCGTCTTCGAAGGGGCAGAGCGTCCTTTTTTTGAAAGACTTCCGGGGGAATCTCTCGTACTGTATCGATCGGTCATCCGTGAACTCTCGCATCTGTTTAGCGAATCGATTTTCTGTTTAGCTTAGCTCATCCCGGTTTATAGAAAACGTTCTTCATGGCCCTTTTTATTTGCTAAATCGCGAGTTTACGGGGGTCCCGTTTATTGAAACTGGAATTCTATAAGTATAGTACGCAAGGAAGGACCTATCTGAAAGGAAGGTAACGGCTGGCACATAGGGACATCGGTTTAAGCTCCCTCAATGGGTAGCTCATCTCATTGGCTAGCTAGCTCATATGGAATAGGTCTCTGGCTTGCTCCTGTCTGCTCTTTGGTTATCTATCGGAAAGAGTCGTAATCTTTCCTTAACAAGTAAGCAAGTAAACAACCTTCCCGCCCTTTGGTAAGTAAGTGAATATCTCTTTCCTTTCGATAAGTAAGTAATGGATTCATCTGCGCCCTCTGGTAAGTAAGTCTCTCTTTTCCTTATTCAATCCAGCCGGGACAGCTTGAGCTATTGCTTTCCATCTCTGAATGAGACTGCTTTCCCAAGCCAAGGAATGAAGGAGTATCTACTTGGAGCCTATGCAATGACTGATTCTGAGATGGAGGCTTCTACACAGCTAATTAGTCGACTTGCAGGGAGAGCTTGATCTTGGAAGATTCTTCTCTTTCTCTCCAGCCATAGGTTCCACACTGGGCTGATTCTCCAAATGATTTGTAAGGTCTTTGCCCTGAACCTCGAGGGCCAAGCTTTTCATCATGACAGCACTTCTTTCTGGCTTACCAAGCAAATGGACATCATAGGGAAGAACCAGTCCCTGGTTTCCCGAGCGTAGGTACAGTGCAGTAAGAGATGGCAGTTCCTTCTTCTGCAGCACAGAGGCAG